TACTAATATTGCGGGTTTACGTATTTCAGTTAAAAGACCCGAAGTAGCAAAGCCTTGGGTAAAAATAGTACTTGAGGCAGTTATTGTGGTTAAATAATTTTTTCTTATTTTGAAATAAGGGACTATATGAATAAGGGAGAAACTCCATGAAAGAAAGATTAATGATTCATATAAATCACTTAGTGGGAAATGGCCCGAATAAATCCAACGAGTGATTAATAATCCTGTTAGACATAAAAAAGTAACTATCATCCCCTTTTCTGACGAATCATATGATTTTATGATTTCATTGCCCAATAAGGTTATCAAATTAATTGTAATTACAATTGAAACAATCGAAAAGGAAATATGAGTGAATATATGCTCTAAAGTTGAAAATATCATAAAAATGAAAAAAGGGAGGGAATCCCCTAAATTAATATTAATTAAGAATTATAAATCGGGAATTGAATTTATTTTTATTATAGGATCTATTGGGTCTGTTTTAGAAGATGGCATGCCGCCACTCGGACTCGAACCGAGATGCTCTAGCACTGCTTCCTAAGAGCAGCGTGTCTACCGATTTCACCATAGCGGCTTGCTCGAACTAATAATAGCCTATTTATATTCAATCGTCGAGATTGAACAAGTCAATTCAATCAAATAAGTTTTTTAGTAAAGATTCCAATTGATAAAAAAAATGAGTTCAAAAGTCAATTTGAAAGTTCATTAGTTTCATTTCTTTTTAGGGTGTCCGGTTTATTTCTCTTTTATCTTAGGGCTTTGACGTAGTTTATCCTATTCTAAAATCCAACTTTTGCAAGTAGATAATTCTCTCGATAAAAGAAAAAAACTGTTTTCATTTTTGTAAAGGTCGATGGGGAAAATAAGACTCCCCACCACAAAAATCTTAGTGAAAATCTACTACAAAGAAATAAAAAAATCTTGTATTTTTTTCTTTATTCTGCTTTTTTTTTAGAATTCAGCAAACAGAAGAATTCTTTTTTTTAGACATCTTATAAGATGGAAACCTGGTCTATTTCATATTGATTAGAATAGGGACTGCCAATTGTGAATTTGATATTAACAAATTATTGAGCCAATTTTTGAGTCAAATCCATTCCGATTATTCCAATAGTTTAGGACTTATTTGTTTGTCGTACAAAAAAACTTTTTGAATTCCCGGTAGAAAGAGATTTCCCTAATGACAAAGCTTTTAACGCCGCCCAATATCCTTTCCTTTTCCAAATATTTTTACGAATACGCTTTTTTGATATAGAAGTACGTTTTTTTGGAACTGCCATTTTAAAATCATTGTTATAGTTGGATGTGAAAGACATCTATTGTTCAAAACAAATTATTATTTATTTTTCATTATCTATTTTTTCTAGAAATAATATTCTCTTTATAAAAAAGAAATATAGAAATATAGATATGTGAAAGATCCGTGAAAATGGGATCAAAAATTACTCGAAATAACAAAATTTTGATTCCATACAATATTCTAAAACCAAAATTGGAACTCTTAGTTCTCGTTCTTTATCTCTCAAATTTATATCTTTAGAATCTGCAGAATCTGCTAGGTCATAGAAATCAAACTTAATGATTTAATAAAATAAAGAAAGAACCTAAAAGACCTTGATTTTCGTCATTCTATACTTTATTTACATTTAATAAAATCCCTCAAAGGATTGTAAACTTTTGCCTAATCTAATAAAAAACTTGAGTCTTTTTTTAGTCAAACTCGAGAAAGGAATACACCTAAATTCAATTTGAAAATTCGAATGAGATTACTAATAAATCTGTTAAAGGATACCTGGTTTGATAAAAAAATATCTCAATCGTTTTTTAGCCTTTCTCGATAAAAAAAAGTTCATTTTAGATCTATAATATTCTAACGTTTACTAAGAAATCGTTTTGATTGAAATGGAAAACAATCAATCCCATAATGAATTAGTTAATGAGTTAAAAGAAACTAACTAAAATCAAGAGTTTTTATTTCATTTATTTCATTAGACCTATGACCTTAGTTAATCCTATAATTCATATCAGCATCAAGTACTCTTTTTAGTGTAATTTTTTATCCTTGCTCTGCTCTATGAATATAAATTATTATTACGAGAAATTCTCGTAATAATAATTTATATTTGCATTTTCCTGTTATAAGTATTCGTTTACTTATTTATATCTAACTTGGTTATCTCATTTGACCAATTGTAACTTCTTGTTTTGAATATTTGAACGATTTTGAAAAGACTCAGAATAAATACTAATCTAAAATTATTAAATAAGTTAGTGCATATCTTGATTTTTTATTGACCTTTTTTCGAACGAGGTAAGATCCGGTGAATCGGAAACAATTAATTAAGAATAAAAAACTTTTTTTATGGAACAGACATATCAATATGCGTGGATAATACCTTTCCTTCCACTCCCAGTTCCTATGTTAATAGGGTTGGGACTTCTTCTTTTTCCGACGGCAACAAAAAGTCTTCGTCGTATGTGGTCTTTTCAGAGCATT